GATGCCCTACTGCGTTACAAAATTTCGCTTTAGCCAATGATCCAATCAGAGGAATAATTGGAACTATTGTATCGAGTTTATTGGGAGCATTATTTAGTGGAAATGAATTTTCTAGCATTTGATTCCGCACCACTGCAGGATTTCGTCGAACACTTGAAAAGTAACTCAAAAAATCGAGGGAATGCTTGGATAATTGGTTTATACGGATACTTGCCGCGTGAGACCATACATCAAAATGACATTGCCATAAATTGACAAGGTAAGATTTCCATTTATTCATTAGAAGAGGTGTGTCTTTGGAAGCCAGAATTGATTTTCCTTGATATCTAACATAATGCATGAAAGGATCCTTGAGAAAGCATGGGATGACCGGAAAATCATTAGCAAAGACTTCGGCAAAATGTTCTATTTTTCTATATAAACAGAGTCGTTCAAAAAGGACTCCAGAAGATGTTAATCGTAAATGAGAAGATTGGTTACGGAGAAAAAGGAAGATGGATTCGTATTCACATATATAAGAATTATATAGGAATAAAAAGAATCTCGGATTACTTTTTGAAAAAATGGAAATATATTTATTTGTAATAATAAGACTGTTACAATTAGAATACTCATGAAGAAAGAACCGCAATAAATGCAAATAAGAAGCATCTTTCACCCGGTAACGAAGGGTTTGAACCAATATTTCCAGATGGGCAGGGTAGGGTATTAGTATATCCGCCGAATAATTTAAATGTGGGAACTTTTCCTCTAAAAAGGGAAATATTGAATGAATGGATCGTAAATTGTAAAATCTTACGATTTCTGCCCCTTCTAAAGAAGATATTAATCGTAGATAAAATGGAATTTCCACAATGATTGCAAATCCTTCTGATAGAATTTTAGAATGCAAATTCTTGTTGTACCCCAAAAATGGATTTTGTTTAGAATCATTAGCAGAAATTATCAAATAATTCTGTTGATACATTGTAGTAATTAAGCGTTTTACAATCAGTAAACTAGATTTATTATCATAACCTATATTTTCCAACAACATGTATCTATTTAAACCATGAGCAAGTGCATAACTATATTCCCGAAAGATAAGTGGGTATAGGAAGTCATGTTGCCGAAATCTATCGAGTTCTAAATATCCTTGAAATTCCTCCATTTAAAATTAGATGGGGATAAGGGATTTCTTTTGGGTTATTAAATGACACATAGTACGATACAGTCAAAACAGGATATTATAGTAAGAAATAAATAGATATATACCCCGGAACCAGATAAGACTGATCGACGGACTCTTTAGCCTCTCCTTTTCCATCTAATTTAATTGGTTTATGTTCATTCGAGGATAACAAGATGGTTAGAAATCCTTTATTTGTTCAACCCAATCGCTCTTTTGATTTTGGAAAAAAAGGATTTTTATCTTTATCAATAGACTGCTTTTTCTACACATTTACCCCCACACTCTAATGGAGAATAGCTACTAATAATTAGGATTTAAAAATAAATTGATGATCCACTTATGGGAAAAGCATTTCCCGCATCAAGGACTAATCTATTTTTAACGTTTAATTAGATCGGGTAATCGTTCAAATTAAGAACAGAAGCTCGTTTCTTTTTTTTTTGTTTACCTATAATTGGAGCCATAGGGCTCTATCCATTTATTCACTTAACCCAAAATTTCATTTTATTTTTTTCGTCAAGAATTTAAACAAAGTTTTGAACCGATCCGCTAAGAATAAAATATTCTCAGAATTCCACATTGATACGACATGCTGCTTTTTCCATTCATTCCTTTGAGGATCAGTCGCGGTCTTACAAGCTCTAGAGATAGTATCGACGAAGACGTTGCTTCATACAAATGTGTAAAAATTGCCAGTCGCACTTAAAAGCCGAGTACTCTACCGTTGAGTTAGCAACCCCCCCCCCCCCCCAAAAAAAAAAAAATGTGTAGATCCAATCGGAATAAAAAATTAGATTTAATTGCACACCGAAATCCAAATAGTAAAATAGCAAAAATATTGCTAATTGATTCTGAACATAAAAAAAATAATGAACATATTAGATGCAAATACACTGACTTCTAAAATAAGAATCTAGATTAAGATAAGGATATGGATTAAGTCAAAATTGATGTACTACCACGGATTTAGTTCGTATCTTATCTTATCCATTATTATCTTATCCGTTTTTTTTTCAATAAAATAAATAAATAATAAATAAATAAAGGCTTCTCGTATCCCAGCAAATCCGACGAATCCATCGTTTAAATAAAGTAAAATAAAAAAACCAAGTCCATAGATGGAACAGAGGGAAATAGATACATTTATTCATGATCGGATTATATTTGTTTGATACACTGTTGTCAATATGAATGTAAATCTTAAGAAAAGAACACAATGTGGAGAACCATAAATTAAAAAAAAAAAAATTAAATATTGAATTTTGAATTAATATAATAAAATATAAATTATACAAATAAAGAAAAAACTAATGACTTGTATTGAATTGGCACTAATTATATATGGATAATAAACATGGATACAAAAGGATGTAAGCGGAAGAATCAATATTCGTAGCAAAGTATCGCAATGCTTGGGTTTACTTAATCCATATAAGTAAAAAAAAAAAAAAGAAATCTTAAATCCCATTTGTTTTTTTTTATTTACTTGTTCATAACATAAAAAAAGTGAAAGTTTCAACTAAAAACCAACTAGTATTGAATTAGCAATAATGTAAATATTTTGGATTTAGAAATCCAACTACTTCGGTTATTCATTTGATCTTTTTTTCATCTGTCTTAAATTAAATTAATTTCTATCACTAAAATAAAAATAAATTTTTGTCGTTATAGAAGACGACATTTTTTAGTAGTAGACATTTTTTGGTAGTAATAATAAATAGGTATGAATAGAACAAAAGAAAAAGAGGGGGCTTATATAACTTTGTATAACCTTTTATATACTACCGCCCCCCCCCTCTTTTGTTCTATTCATTAATTGAATTTAATCTGTTGATTAAGGCAAAGTTCCATAAAAACTCCCGCCTTCTTCGAAATATCATGAACAGTTCCCGTAGGTTGAGCGCCCCTTTCAAGGAAATATAGAATAGCAGGAACATTTAAATATGTTTGATTCTTTAGCGGATCATAAAAGCCCACTTTCCGAAGAGCTCTTCCTTCTCTTTGGCATCGAGCATCAATTGCAACGATTCGATAAACCACCCATTGGGATAGATGTAGATGAATAATACCCCCCCCCCCCCTAGAAACGTATAAGAGGTTTTCTCCTCATACGGCTCAAGAAAATTCGAAATTATGTCTACGGATCGAATTTGAAATTTTTAATTAGTAATGTCAAATGGATCCATAAAATAATCAAATCAATTAAATATGAGTTAAGTACTTTTTATTATTCCTTATTCTTATCCGAAAAAGAAAATAAAATCATTTGTATTCGCATCCTCATAACTCAAGTTGGATAACTCGCTAATAACCCAAGGAAACCCTTTACTTTCGGTATTTCGTTTATTGAGCGATCTCTAACCACGCACCTTTTTTTGTCTTTAGAATCTATTTTGATTCTTAATTAGAATCTATTTATTGAGACAACTGAAAGTGGTATTTCCTTGTTCCAGGATTCTTTATCGTTTCTTTGAATCATTGGGTTTAGACATTACTTCGGTGATTTTTAATCGTTTCAAAAAACGTCAGCAACATACCCTTTTTGTGATTTCTTTTTATCAAAAAATCATACAAATGGTCGATTTGATTCCTGCGCGATACACTTTTAATCGAAAGAGTTTTACTTATAAATTTGAAAATTGGATCCTTTCGATTTTTATATGGAAAATATACTTACGAAGCTGTTTCAACTTATTAATTAACACTAACCCTAGATCCGTTCCCTTAAAAAATGAATCAATACTTTTTTTTACTCGAGCTCCATTAAGATCATGTACTATTTTCATCCCAACCCCCGACCTCAAAAAGGAGGGTTCTAGTGAAACAGAACAAACGATGTCGAGCCAAGAGCACCCTCATTCCTACCTATCTAATTAATATAAAAAGAAAATGATGGATGTAAGAATCCACAGACGACCATATCCCTCAAGTCGCACGTTGCTTTTTACCACATCGTTTTAAACGAAGTTTTACCATAACATTTCCTAGTAGGTTGCTGTAAACAGTATGTAATTGATTCCATTATGGACTCATGAATAATCATTGGTTCGTTCGGTACATAGTAATCCATACTTTTATGAATGGGTAATTTCTCAAGAAGTATCAGCACGAATTAAATTTAACCCCATATAATTAAATTTAACCCCATATAATATATATAATAAATAATATATAATATATAGAAATATAATAAATATTTTTTTAATATATTATTTTATTTTTTCTTTAGAATTATAATCTAAATATTAGAATATAAAAAAATTGAACTAATAAATAACACAAATAAGTTTTTTTTTAATCTGCATCTTGAGGTGACTTGCTAAAATAGATTCACCAATTTCACACTTCTTCCAGTACCAAGGACTCATAAGACATTATTAAAAATATTTAATTGATTGAAAAATTTCCTATTTCACTATCATTACATTATTTGAATAAGGCTTTACAGTAAAAATCGCATTTTGATAATAATAGAGAAAAATTCATATTCGGATTAAACCATAAAAAAAAATGTAAATTATTTTTGTTTTTCACGAGGTGGTGGATAAAGACTGATAGAATAGAGGGGTTGTTATTCTTTTTGATAAATCATAATTAAAAGAGGATCCCCATACCTATCAGGTAGACTAAACAAATATCTTTGAAAGTAATTAGAAACATTCTATGTTAAAGGGTAAAGTTAAATATTTAAAATTTAGGGATAACAAATCTATTGTCACAAAACTCAATTTAAATAAAATAAAGTTTTCAATGAATCAATGAAATTGAAGAAATAGAACGATAACAATACATATATATATATAAGCCTTCGCTTCCTTTCTGCGTAGTTTATTTGACTTGGAGTCAATAATCCGGCTGCAATTATTTCCTAAGGAAAAGCGACTAAGATGTATGAATACACTTTGTCTCAATTGGTACATATCATATATTTACAATTTTTCATAAAAGAAAACACAAAATACTTAAAAACGGGGTTCAAAGAAAAGACATATGTTACGTATGTAACTTGATTTTTTTTTAATGAAATTCAGACAGCCGCATATATTGAAATTGGTATTTTACATTGACGTTTAACTACTATCTACTGCGTCAATTCTATGAAGATGATGAATCCTAAATAAAAAAAGAATCCTATTAGAGTGTTCCAGACTATTACTATTTTGTATAAATGTAAATTAAAATAAGTACAGATTAAATCATGGCTCGTATTTTTATTTTATGAAGAACTAACTTATTAAATAGAAATATGATTTAATCTATGCTCTCATCTTACCTCTTACCTGTATACAAATAGATTCAATTACATCTGTGTGTTATTTGAACACGATTCGATTTTTTATTTTTGAAAAAGATATAATTCATATAAGAATCAATCATTATAGGAAAGCAAAATCAGATTATAACCAATCTTATTCCACTCTTAAAAAAAAAAATAAGGTTGTTTAAAAAAGGGCAATCTTTCTTTTATTCTGATATAAAATAGAAAATCTATATTCTGATATGATATATATAATATAATAGGTATGCTCTGGGACGGAAGGATTCGAACCTCCGAATACCGGGACCAAAACCCGTTGCCTTACCACTTGGCCACGCCCCATTTTTTATTTCTATTCGACATTAATAAAGACTAATATTGATAGTAGTTCTTCGTCAATTCTAGTCCAAATCTATATAGAATAGATTAGAGTGTTGCTAGGATTTTGAGACATTTAGATAGAGAATTAAACGACATTTATTGATCATTACATACAATTCAATTAAGATATTGTATGAAAGTATGGTTTTGTCTATTCTCTTTTGATTTGAGAATTGAAGGATTTTTGATTGGGTTAATTCAAAAAAAAAAATAAGATTATAATAACTCAAATTAAGAACTCATCATATTAATAACTCAATCAAAATAAATACAATTATCTTCAAGAACAAAGAAAAAAATGTTTGTTATGCTTAATATCTTTAGTTTGATCTGTATTTGTCTTAATTCTGCTCTTTCTTCAAGTAGTTTTTTCTTCTCAAAATTGCCCGAGGCTTATGCTTTTTTGAATCCAATCGTAGATTTTATGCCAGTAATACCTTTGCTCTTTTTTCTCTTAGCTTTTGTTTGGCAAGCTGCTGTAAGTTTTCGATGAGATCTTTAATACGGTCCTAGAAAAATTCATGATTTATTCTTAAAAAAAAAATTCTAACAATTCATAAGATCAGATAAGTCTTATAGTATAACCCTTCGATTCAAATAATGAAATTCTTGGATCGCCACAATAAGTCTGGGCTCCCCCCAGTTCCTCATTCGGACCCTTTTTTGCAGTGAAAGAACCTAGTAGATTCCTCCGCAATATCTAATTGCGGGTATGAAAAAGCTTTTGGTAATGAAAGACTTGACTCTTATTACAAATGAATTTCTGAAAATTCTTTTTTATTTCTATAGATTTAGAAAAATAATTTCGTGGTGTCAAAGTATGTGGTATAAAAATGGAGAATCTATTATCTTTTTTTTCCAAAAAAAATGATCTTGGAGATTGTGTAATGCTTACTCTTAAACTATTTGTTTACACAGTAGTGGTATTCTTTGTTTCTCTCTTTATCTTCGGATTCCTATCTAATGATCCAGGACGGAATCCTGGACGTGAAGAGTGAAGAATAAAAAATAACAATAAAGTTTCTGTTTTCCTTGCTTGATTTTAAAATGTTCTTAGGATTTTATTTATTCCACATTTTTAACTATTAATTAAAATGAAATAAAAAAAAAGACTCGTTGAAAGAGAAATTGAAAGATAAAGAAAAAATACCAAGTCATTGACTAAAGCGGAAAGAGAGGGATTCGAACCCTCGGTACGAAAAACCCGTACAACGGATTAGCAATCCGACGCTTTAGTCCACTCAGCCATCTCCCCAAATTGAAAGAAAAAGGATAATTACTAGATTATATTACACAAAAACAGTAAGGCTTGAAAAGGGCCCTCTCTTTATACCTCTTTATTATTCAGTATATAATTATTATATAGATATCTAATTATAGAGACATAGAAAAATAGAAAAAAAAAATATAGAAAATAAAAATCAGTGATTTCATTTAGGTAAAGTAAGGGCTCGAAAGCGATATCTCAACTCCACTATTCCAATGAATATAAATTTAGATATATAACCACCTAATGCCCCAAGAATATTATATATTATATAAACTATAAACTATAAATTATATAGCAATGAATTTCTTATATAAAAAAATTATAGAATTAATAAATAGTAAATAGAAAGTAATAATAAATATATATAAATATATAAATTAAAATTAAATAAATAATAAAAAAAGAGTACCTCTTTGCTTT